TGCGGAACTTCAATATCCACGGGCTTATTAGCTAAATGACAATTGGCACATACAATTCGACCAGTTGCTTCTCGTGGATTTTCGTAACCCTGCTGTGCAAAAATGGGGTATGCATTTGAAATAGATGCTTGAGTTATTACATATATCATGATCGATACAGAAATGGATCGAGTCATTTGCTCTTTTAGCCAAGAAAAAGTATTTCTATTTTGCATGGTCCAATCATTGATCCCGGAATTTCTACAATAAATTTGATAGGTAACTAGTAGAGTTTCCTATACACAAGTTTGCCATTGTATTAATTACACTGAAATAATTGTACTGGAATATAGTATAAATTAGAAATACCTTGAACAAGTGGAAGTATAAAAAAAAAAAGAATAAGTAAAATTAAAAATTATCTCTTTTCTTTAAAATTATGATTTGACTGATATCAAGAGATTTAATGAGTTCTTCATTCATTCATTGAATGATAAATTACTACAAGCGAAGGAGATACACGATTTAAAAAAAGGAAGATCCAATATTTCACAATTGTATCTAAAATCACTGGAAAGGTGGAAACAAGACCAGATATAATTTGATCGTTCTGAACCAATCCAAAATCGTTGTAGATCGAACCAATCATTAGTTCCCAACCATGGGTCGAGTGAAATCCAATCCATAAATCAGTAACTAAAAGAATCGAAAAAGCTTTTATTGTGTCACTTAAGTTATAGAGAAATTCCTGAATCCAAGAATTCAAAATGAAAAGTTCTTCAGTACCCAGAAGAAAATAACCACTTAGAATAGCGAAACAGATAAGATTTGTCGAGAAATGCAAAATTATATGGAAATTAGACTCATTGTGTCTTTTGACCAATTGTATCGTTTCCTTGTGCATTCCTATATGCAGTTTTTGTATATGTGTCTCCGATATTATCTTGTCCAAGAGGAATAGTTCTTCTAATTCTATGAATTTTTCTAGAACATATTTCTCTTGAATATCATTCAAAAAGGTTTCGGATTGCTTGGTATTCCACCAATTAAGAACCCAAGTTTCCAGACTTTTATGAAATGAGAGAGAGATCCACCAGGGCAAAAAGAGTATAGACACAAGATATGGGAGGGAAGCCAATGCTTTTTTTTTTTTCATTCTGTATCTGTGATGTGAATTATTAATGAACTTGTTTCATTCGTTGATTCTGTCTTCTATCTAATTCTATTTTTTCTAATTTTAGTTTCTTGTTTTATTTTTATTAGAATTCTTCCATATACGTCTTCCCGCTTTTTATTTTATTTTAATGATCTATGTGTATTGCTGCATCAACTGAAGGGTAAAGATGCTATATTATCTTTTGCTGGAATGAACATTTTGAAAAAACTTCAGTTGTCTTAAAAAGGGAATTACTAAGTTCTTTTTCTCATACTGAGATTCATTCTTCACTTCATTTCAAAATACTTCAATTGGTACGCCCAAGAAATAGGCCAATTCGGCAGCTTTTTGTTCAATTTCTCGTGGAGTCAAATTCTCATCAGTACGAGTCAAGGGAAGAGTTCCCTGGCCCCGGATTTCCATATAAAGGACACGACGAGAAAAAAGACCCTCTCTCACCTCCATTCTGATTGATTGGATATCTTTCAAAAAGAAACGAAGGAAGATGCGACGATTTCTTCCAGGAAATCCCCAACGAAAAAGGCACATTATCCCTTCTTTTCTATCGAATCGATCATAACCACTACCTACATTCCATAAAATTGTGCACCACAAATAAGAACTAAGGAATAGACCCGCAATCCCATAGAAAGACATTACGATTCCTTGTGGGAAAAAAAGAATTTGCTGAGATGGAAATACAGATATCAGATTCTTACCAAGATAACTCGAAGTTCCAACCACTAAGAATCCTAGTGAACCTAAAAAAAGGATACAGGCCCAGCAAAAATTACTTGTTTTTCGAGACCCCGTTATAAGTTCTATCCATATATGTTCTGATCGCCAGTTCATACTATACTAGATCCAGTTGCATTTGATTGGAATTAAGAGAATAAGAATAACCTAAATGGATTTGACTTGACTTTTCTTGCTTGATCCCGAAGTAACTTTCATCAACTAGCAGTATTCTTACGTAAACCTTTAGGAAAAATTAGTTAGATACATTGACTTTTTTTTACTATATTTACTTTATTTACTATATTTACATTTACTATATTTACTATTTAATTAATTAATTAATATTTTTTTTTTAATATTTTTAATATTTAAATTTTTAAAATTTAAACATTTGCTGATCATTTTTAATTTAATAATTAAATTGATTAAGCTATAACCACATATACATAATGCGTATATTATGCATTCGTATCTATAAAAACTCTTTCATTTTTTTTTTTTGTAAAGGTCACATATCGTATATCCTGCCAGATTAGACTAAAAACGTATCTGTATGATGATCTAGTGTTGAAATAAATTGATCCGATTTCGTCCCATTGTATTTAGACAATCTTATTTCTTTGGACATAAAGAGAGAGAGAAGCCATTGCAATTGCCGGAAAAACTAGGCCTATTAACGGAACAAAAATAGAGGGAAAATTCAAATCCATCATAGAAGGGGTACCTCGATTTAATATTTATACATACCTATTATAATTACAAAAATATCTTATTATAATTACAAAAATATCTTATGATAAGTTCATTTATTAGAAAGAATATGAGGACAATATTAATATGAAATACTTCATAATCAATAAGTATAAGAAATGGGAACTAAATGAAGTGTTTGTAGTAAATGTTTTAGAACATAAGTGTAGACTAAGTAAATCAATAGACAATGATATTGGACATACCAGTGGAAGTGAAGAACCTATTCTAAATGATGCGGAGAAAAACATTTCTAGTTGGGGTGATAGTGGCAGTTCTAGTTTCAGTAATATTAATTATCTAAATTTTTCTTTTACTAGCAGGAATTTTTGGAATTTGATCTCGGATGATACTTTTTTAGTTCGGAATAGTAATGGTGACAATTATTCTATATATTTTGATATTGAAAATCAGATTTTTGAGATTGACAATGCTAATTCTTTTTTGAGTGAACTAGAGATTTTTTTTTCTAGTTATTTGAATAATGGATCTAAGAGTAACAATTACTACTATTATTATTCCATGTCTGATACTCAATCTAATTGGAATAATCGCATTAATAGTTGCATTGATAGTTATCTTCATTTTGAAATTAGTCTTAATAGTAACATTTATGGTAATACCCACAGTTACATTTATAGTTTCATTTGTACTGAAAGTATAAATAATAGTGAAAGTGGAAATCTTAGTATCAAAACTAGTAACAGTTATTTCAATAGAAAAGCAAGATCTAATGATTTCGATATTAATACAAAATACAGACAGTTATGGGTTCAATGCGAGAATTGTTATGGATTAAATTATAAAAAATTTTTTAGATCAAAAATGAATATTTGTGAACAATGTGGATATCATTTGAAAATGAGCAGTTCAGATAGAATCGAACTCTTGATTGATCCTGACACTTGGGAGCCTATGGATGAAGATATGGTCTCTATGGACCCTATTGAATTTCATTCAGAGGAAGAACCTTATAGGGATCGCATCGATTTTTATCAAATAAAAACAGGTTTAACTGAAGCTGTTCAAACAGGCATAGGTCAACTAAATAGTGTTTGCATAACAATTGGAGTTATGGATTTTCAGTTTATGGGAGGTAGTATGGGATCTGTAGTAGGTGAGAAAATTACCCGTTTGATCGAACATGCTACTAATAGATCTCTACCTATCATTATTGTGTGTGCTTCTGGAGGAGCACGCATACAAGAAGGGAGTTTAAGCTTGATGCAAATGGCTAAAATATCTTCTGCTTTATATGATTATCAATCAAATAAAAAGTTATTCTATATATCAATCCTTACATCTGCTACAACTGGCGGAGTTACAGCAAGTTTTGGTATGTTGGGAGATATCATTATTGCTGAACCTAATGCCTACATTGCATTTGCGGGAAAAAGAGTAATTGAACAAACATTGAAAAAGACAGTACCCGATGGTTTACAAGCAGCTGAGTATTCATTCCATAAGGGCTTATTCGACCCAATCGTACCGCGAAATCTTTTAAAAGGTGTTCTTAGTGAGTTATTTCAGCTACATGGTTTCTTTCCTTCTTTCCCGTTAATCTTGATTCAGAAAAAAAAAAATCAAAATAGAGAATAAATCTCAAATAGCAAATATTAAAATCAGATATAGCAAATATAGATAGACTAAAATTGAAATCAAATCAAATAATTCAAATCAAATACAAATAATCAAACAACATCAAATAACAAATAAAAAGAAAAATATAGAATAGAAGTTTTTTCTATTTACAGAGAACCCTTGTTTTTCACTAGGAATCCCTTTTTCTTGGATCAGATTGGTTAGAGTCTCTAACTCATCTAACTCATAAGAAACTTTTTTCTATTTTTTCTTAAAAAAAGGAGTTTTTTGCTTTAAGGAAAAGATAGAAAGAATAGAAAGAAGATAAGGATGGTAGAAGAATAATAAAATTTATGAAAGAAGATTCTCATACCTTATAAATATTCATGTATTACATATTCATTAACTACATATTAACATTAATCTTATATATACATTAATTGTATAAATTTATTCTATATATTCTATTTCTATATTCTATTTCTCTATATATTTAGAATATAGAGAAATAGAATATAGAAATAGAATAATAATGAAAATAATGAAATAATAAAAATAAAATATATACAAAACAAAATATATATATAATAATGTAAATAATGTAAAGCATATGTATGATATGCTGATATGATGCATGATTTTTTTTTTCTAATTCTATTTCTATTTTAGAATTATGATAGTGATTCTGATAGAATCTTTTCCTCAATTGAAAATTTAAAGACAGGTTTCTCTCATGTTATGTAAAACTTTCAATTCTCATCAAAAAGATACATAGTTGTTTCTTTCCAGAAATGAA